CTGATGTAAAAGGTTTACAGATGGATTTAACAATTTGGATAATATATCCAAATGAATTCCTTCTTGATTAAAAGGAAAGGGAATTCCTACGACTCCAACAAATAAAGTAAATAGCACTAATATAACCATGGAAAATAGCATAGTATTGTCCGATTCATAAGGATAAGAGAAAGTATTTTTAGTGCCAAAATGAGTAATAGTAATAAAAGGGCGCATCCTGTTTTTTCCATTACCATCAATTTGATATGTCTTATTCGAAAAAAAAGAAGCCCTTTCATTATTATTCATTGTTAATAAACGAAAATTGTTTTTAATCGTTTTTGGTACTTCTTTTCCCCATAGAGATATTGAATAGTAGGAACGACTTTTTTGACCACTATAATTTTGAAAATGAACATTGAAATGTCCCTCAAAAGTAAGTAAATAGATCCGAAACATATAAAATGCGGTTAATCCTGCTGTAGAACAAGCTATTATTGCGAAAATAGGTGAATACAACCAACTATCATTAAGAATTTCATCTTTGGACCAAAAACAAGCAAGGGGAGGAATACCACAAAGAGAAAGTGTACCTACTAAAAAAGCAGTTTTTGTAATTGGTACATGCTTTTTTAAACCTCCCATAAGAACCATATTCTGACTTTTATCTGGAGAATATCCAACAATAGCTTCCATTGAATGAATAATAGATCCGGATCCTAAAAACAACAATGCTTTCGAATAAGCATGAGTAATCAAATGAAATAAAGCGGCTCGATAAGACCCCATACCTAGAGCTAACATCATATAACCCAATTGAGACATTGTAGAATAAGCTAAACCTCTTTTAATATCTTTTTGAGCAAGAGCTAAAGTAGCTCCTAATAATACTGTTATTATACCTATTAAAGATAGGAAATTCATTATGTAAGGTATGATTATAAAAAGAGGAAAAAGTCGAGCTACAAGAAAAATGCCCGCTGCTACCATAGTAGCGGCATGTATAAGAGCCGAAATAGGAGTAGGGCCTTCCATGGCATCAGGTAACCATACATGAAGGGGGAATTGTGCCGATTTAGCAACTGCACCGGCAAATAAAAGAAAGGCACACAAAGTAAGAAATAAAAAAGGAACCTCATTATTATAAATCAAGTTATTGAATATTTGGAACAAATCCCGAAATTCAAAACTACCGGTTATCCAATAAAGACCTAAAATTCCTAATAATAAACCAAAATCGCCTACACGATTCGTTACAAACGCTTTTTGACAAGCCGTCGCCGCACTAGGTCGTGTGAACCAAAAACCTATTAATAGATAAGAACACATTCCAACTAATTCCCAAAAAATATAAATTTGGATCAAATTCGAACTAGTAACTAATCCCAACATGGAAGTATTGAAAAAACTCATAGAAGCAAAAAATCGCAAATATCCTTGATCATGAGACATATAATTGTCACTATAAAAAAGAACCAAAATTCCAACAGTAGTAATTAATATTAACATAATAAAAGTAAGTGGATCGATTAAGTGACCGAACTCTAAAGAAAAATCATTATTAATGGTCCAAGACCATACATATTGATAGATAAAACTTCTATTTATTTGCTGAATAGATAGATAGACCGAAAGTATCATAACTATACTTAACAATAAAATACTAGGAAAAGCCCACATACGGCGAAGATTTTTTGTTGCCGTTGGAAAAAGTAGAAGTCCCACTCCTATTAACATAGGAACTGGAAGTGGAATGAAGGGGATAATCCATGAATATTGATATGTATATTCCATAAAAAAACCTTTTTATTTTTAATTAATTCTTTCTAATTCACCGGCTCTTATATCTTTTTATAGGTTCAATAAAAAATCAAGATATGGAAAACTTAAATAGACTTTTCTATTCCTAATTATTCTCAATCTTTCTTCTTTACCCAATACTTCCAATATTCAAATCAAGAAGTTCGAATTGGTCAAATGATATGAATATGATCAAGTTACTATTTATATTTAAAATGAAATAACACACTAATTCATTTTATGAATATTGAATATTAAGTAAGATTTTTAGGAAAATGCAGAAAAAAATTCAATTATTATTACGTATTACGATAATTTATATCCATAGAGCAAATAATTACACCAAAATAGAGTAGTTAATACATTACTTTATTTTGATATAAATAATAGGATGATCCATACCAAAACTGGCCCCCCAAAAAAAGAACTAGTTCTTTTTTTTTTTTTTAGTTTCATAATCATTAACTAATTCATGGTAGAACTGATTATTTTCCATTCGAATAAAAGACATTTCTTTTTCTTTGTAGAAAACGCTAGAATATCCCACACTTTTGTTTCAATACCAGGGAGAAGAAATAGACTTAAAAGAAAAGACGAAATTACTAAGATAAGATGACTTTTAGAAAATCATGTATCCTTTGATTAACTACTAAATTTTAAAATCAAAAAAATGTGTACTCGCTCTTTTCTTTTTCTTTTGAGCTTGACCAACTAATAAAAAACTACAGTAATTTAAAGAATTTGGAATTTGTTAGGTAAGGATTGGTTTTTTTGAACTTTTTGGTGTATTTTATTACATGTATAAATAGATCACGACGAAAATAGACAGAGATAAAAAAAAAAAAAAAGAAAAAATGGAATTGTTTGACCAATAGATGTCTTTCACATTCAACTAGAGAAATGAATAACTTTTTCAAATTTTTCATGGCAGTTCCAAAAAAACGTACTTCTATCTCAAAAAAACGTATTCGTAAAAACATTTGGAAAAAGAAGGTATATTGGGCAGCGTTGAAAGCTTTTTCCTTAGCGAAGTCTCTTTCTACCGGGAATTCAAAAAGCTTTTTTGTGCGACAATTAAATAGTCAAACACTCGATTAAATAATCTTAATCTGAAAATGGTACTTTTTTTTTTTTTAAAAAAAAAAAAGATACAAGGTTTCACTTTTTTTTGAATATGTTTTATCCGGTGGGGATTCTTATTTTCCTCATCGGTACACTTATCTGTCATATCATAATAAATAATTAAATTACAAAAAAAGTTTTTTATTAGACAAGATGTTCAGTTCAGGCCAATATCGAATTAGTTTTCGAAATCCTAAATCAAATTCTTTACAGGACGAAAAACCAACCTAAGGGTTAATACAAAGTTCTACAAATTACAAATAGTTAAATAAAAAAATTTGGAATGTCACACTTTGATCCATAAAAATACTTTTTTTCTTCATTGATAAAAAAAGTGAATCTAAGATTCATAAAATCAGATAAATGATAAATGAATTTTAAAATTCAAAAATGAAAAATAACTTTTTTTTTGAGTTCTATCTTTATCCTTGGATTGAAGTCATAACTATTTAGTTACAAGATCTCAATTTTAGGCGAGCATAAACGACGAAAACGTCTCTGTTAAATAAAAAACGGACACCTTCCATTTTAATTCAAAAAAAAATGATAATAAAGATTTTTATGGGGAACGCTTCAATCCATATTGAAACAAAATGGGTTCTTTCTCATGAAAATGAAAAAAAAATATTGAATTGAATTGACTCCTTCAATCTCGACGATTAAATAATAATAGATTATTATTATTTTGAGTACGCCGCTATGGTGAAATCGGTAGACACGCTGCTCTTAGGAAGCAGTGCTAGAGCATCTCGGTTCGAGTCCGAGTGGCGGCATGGCATCTTCTAAAACAAATAGAATAAGTCCTATAATAAATTCAATTCCTGATTTCAATTCCGTAGAATTGGTTTACCCCACTTTTTCATTTTAATTAAATTAAAAAAATTTTATGATATTTTCCACTTTAGAACATATATTAACTCATATATCCTTTTCGATCGTTTCAATTGTAATTACAATTTTTTTGATAAGCTTATCGGTCGATGAAATCGTAGGACTATATGATTCGTCAGAAAAAGGAATGATAGCTACTTTTTTCTGTATAACAGGATTATTAGTCACTCGTTGGATTTATTCGGGACATTTCCCGTTAAGTGATTTATATGAATCATTAATTTTTCTTTCATGGAGTTTCTCCATTATTCATATGGTTCCGTATTTTAAAAAACATAAAAATTATTTAAGCGCAATAACCGCGCCAAGTACTAGTTTTACCCAAGGCTTTGCTACTTCAGGTCTTTTAACTGAAATGCATCAATCCGAAATAGTAGTACCTGCTCTCCAATCCCAATGGTTAATGATGCATGTAAGTATGATGATATTGGGCTACGCAGCTCTTTTATGTGGATCATTATTATCAGTAGCTCTCTTAGTCATTACATTGCGAAAAGCCATAAGGATTTTTAGTAAAAAAAACAATTTTTTAAATGAGTCATTTTCCTTTGTCGAGATCCAATACATGAATGAAAGAAGCAATGTTTTACTAAACACTTCTTTTTTTTCTTCTCGAAATTATTACAGGGCTCAACTGATTCAACAATTAGATCAGTGGAGTTATCGTATTATTAGTCTCGGGTTTATCTTTTTAACCATAGGTATTTTTTCGGGAGCAGTATGGGCTAATGAGGCATGGGGATCATATTGGAATTGGGACCCAAAGGAAACTTGGGCATTTATTACTTGGACCCTATTTGCGATTTATTTACATACTCGAACAAATAAAAATTGGGAAAGTTTAAATTGCGCAATTGTGGCTTCTATGGGCTTTCTTATAATTTGGATATGCTATTTTGGGGTCAATTTATTAGGAATAGGATTACATAGTTATGGTTCATTTAATTTACATTAAGATCTAATTAAATTAAAAAAAATCCCGACAAATACAAACATAGAACAAGCCTATATAGAAATAGAATATAAAAAAAAATAAGAATAGAAGATAAGAAAACTTCCTACTTCATGTAGGCTGTCGAGAACCATTTGAATCACTACAATACTTGATTCAAAAGGTTCTCATAAAGACAAAAAATATCTGTTTACAATTCCAATTTTTTTTACTTAAGAGAAAAAATACTTTTTTTTTTCATTGTACAACGAACAAT